AATAATGAAAATCTATAATAGAAATGTTGCATATTTCTATATCTATATCTCCCGAGAACCTCCTTTTTTTTACTATGAATCCCTGTTGGATCGGATTCTAACGAATCCTTAGGGAACTCGTAAGAAACTCTTTATTATAAGATAAGGACGGGAGAACAAGAATAAAAAGCGGATTATCATACATATATTTTGTGTAGAAAGATGAATAGGTACACTTATTTAGTTCTACATTCCTTGCACTTATTATATACTTATAATAAATATACTTATCATAAGATATATTTCTAACAAGTACAAATTTATAACAAGTACAAATATTAAATCGAGGCACCTATTCTATGACAGATTTCAATTTACCCTCTATTTTTGTGCCTTTAGTGGGCCTAGTATTTCCGGCAATTGCAATGGCTTCTTTATCTCTTCATGTTCAAAAAAACAAGATTGTTTAGATCCGATGGGATCAAATCTCATCCATTTTTTTTAACACTTGGACTTGGATCATAATACAGATATCTTTTAGTGGAATAGGGTACGGTACGACATGTGACTCCCTCCGAGCACAAATAAAAAAGCTGTTATTGTTATGCATGCAGATCCATGATATATGGATAAATGCATGTATATTATATGTGGGTATAGCTGTTTTTGTTTTCAAATAGATCAGCGAATATCTGAAATAGAAAGTCAATGTATCTATATGTATGTAGATATACATAGTGGGATCATATGAAGGGGATGTTATTATTTTATATCTAACCAATTCGATGAATTACTCCTAATGGTTTACATCATAATAGTGCTAGTTGATGAGAGTTACTTCGGGATCAAAACAAAAAAAGTAAAGTCAAATTCATTTGGCTTATTCTATTCTCTCAATTCCAATAGAATGCAACTGGATCGAGTATGAACTGGCAATCCGAACGTATATGGATAGAACTTATAACGGGGTCTCGAAAAACAAGTAATTTCTGCTGGGCCTGTATCCTTTTTTTAGGTTCACTAGGATTCTTATTGGTTGGAACTTCCAGTTATCTTGGTAGGAATCTGATATCTGTATTTCCCTCTCAGGAAATCCTTTTTTTTCCCCAAGGAATCGTGATGTCTTTCTATGGGATCGCTGGTCTGTTCATTAGTTCCTATTTGTGGTGCACAATTTCGTGGAATGTAGGTAGTGGTTATGATCTTTTTGATAGAAAAGAAGGAATAGTGTGTATTTTTCGTTGGGGATTTCCTGGAATAAATCGTCGCATCTTCCTTCGATTCCTTATGAGAGATATCCAGTCAATCAGAATGGAAGTTAAAGAGGGTCTTTATCCTCGTCGTGTCCTTTATATGGAAATCAGAGGCCAGGGAGCCATTCCCTTGACTCGTACCGATGAGAATTTTACTCCACGAGAAATTGAACAAAAAGCTGCTGAATCGGCCTATTTCTTGCGCGTACCAATTGAAGTATTTTGAAATGAACTGAAGAATGAATGCTTTCTCCGCATGAGGGAAGGAACTCAGGAATCCCCTTTTTAATATAACTGAAGTTTCTTCGGAACGTTTATTCGAGCAAAACATGTTCGATTCTATTTCCCCCGTTCCGTTGGTCGTTGTGTTGTGGCCCATAGAATAAAGCAGGCGGACGAATACGGAACAACCATAATAAGAAGCTATTTTTATCCACCAAAACAAAAACTCTTTTTTTTACATATGGAACTAAACTCAATTCTTTCATACTAGTAACAAATCTAATAAGTATGTATTCATCACACATATCAGAACATTTCGGAATACAGTACAGAATTCATCTTTTTAGGACCAATATTTTGAATTGATACGTTAGATATAGATGGATCGTATCTCGTAAATTATCTCTCTTTCGTCAATCGATGTTTCTTTTTTTTTTATCCTTTCTTTTGCTCCTTGATGACCAAACGATTGGATCTCTCATAACTATTCAATTTCTCTCTTGTTTTGCCACCCATTTCGGATTTCATCATCAATATTCTTCAGAAATATCCCCTCAATTATTCCTGGGCTGTGGGTAGCCAGTGAAACATTTCGAAATAATTGATTGATCCAGGGGGAGTTCTTTCGTCTCGAAATCCGAATAATATTCATTACTTCAAGTGGTTTTTCGGGCATTCATCGAAAGGAACAAATGAAGATACATGGGAACTTGATTATTTCTTCATTCGAAACGGACCTTTATTCTATTTCTATATTCTTTCTAGATCCAAGGACTAAACAATTCAAAAAAAAAAAGAAGGAATAGATCCGATCCATAGGTTCCATACCTTGTTATAGAACTCATGCTTCATAGAAATATCGGATCAGATAGAGTCGGCGAATGAAGCAGTTTCATTAACAATTTACAGAACAGATTCAAAGTGCCAAAAAAGAAAGCATTGACTCCCCTCCCATATCTTGCATCTATAGTCTTTTTGCCCTGGTGGATCTCTCTCTCATTTAATAAAAGTCTGGAACCTTTAGTTACTAATTGGTGGAATACAAGGCAATCCGAAACTTTTTTGAATGATATTCAAGAGAAGAACGTTCTAGAAAGATTCATAGAATTAGAACAACTATTCCTGTTGGACGAAATGATAAAGGAGTACCCGGAGACACAGATACAAAAGCTTCGTATAGGAATCCACAAAGAAACAATACAATTGGTCAAAATGCACAATGAAGATCATATCCATATAATTTTGCATTTCTCGACAAATATAATCTGTTTTGCTATTCTAAGTGGTTATTCTATTCTGGGTAATGAAGAACTTGTCATTCTTAATTCTTGGGTTCAGGAATTCCTCTATAACTTAAGCGACACAATAAAAGCTTTTTCTATTCTTTTATTAACTGATTTATGTATCGGATTCCACTCGCCCCATGGTTGGGAACTAATGATTGGTTCGGTCTACAAAGATTTTGGATTTGCTCATAACAATCAAATTATATCTGGTCTTGTTTCCACTTTTCCAGTCATTCTAGATACAATTTTGAAATATTGGATCTTCCATTATTTAAATCGTGTATCTCCTTCACTTGTAGTGGTTTATCATTCAATGAATGAATGAAAAATTCATTTGATCTGCCGATATCAATCAAATCCGAATGTTACTTCGTACATAAACAAACCATTTTTAATCTGACTCACTCTTTATACTTCTACCCGTCTAAGGGATTCCCCCTCCAGTACAATGGCAGAATCGTGGATAGGGAACTATACTAGCTACCTACCTAATTTATTGTAGAAATTTCCGGGATCAATAATTGGACCATGCAAAATAGAAATACCTTTTCTTGGGTAAAGGAACAGATGACTCGATTCATTTCCGTATCGATCATGATATATGTCATAACTCGGACATCTATTTCAAATGCATATCCCATTTTTGCGCAGCAGGGTTATGAAAATCCACGAGAAGCAACTGGGCGTATTGTATGCGCCAATTGCCATTTAGCTAATAAGCCCGTGGATATTGAGGTTCCACAAGCTGTGCTTCCTGATACTGTATTTGAAGCAGTTGTTAGAATCCCTTATGATATGCAACTGAAACAAGTTCTTGCTAATGGGAAAAAGGGGGCTTTGAATGTGGGGGCTGTTCTTATTTTACCCGAGGGATTCGAATTAGCTCCCCCCGATCGTATTTCTCCCGAGATGAAAGAAAAGATAGGCAATCTGTCTTTTCAGAGTTATCGCCCCACTAAAAGAAATATTCTTGTGGTAGGTCCTGTTCCTGGTCAGAAATATAGTGAAATCGTCTTTCCCATTCTTTCCCCGGACCCTGCTATTAAGAAAGATGTTCACTTCTTAAAGTATCCCATATATGTAGGTGGGAACAGGGGAAGAGGTCAGATTTATCCCGATGGGAACAAGAGTAACAATACAGTCTATAATGCTACAGCAGCAGGTATAGTAAGCAGAATAGTACGTAAAGAAAAAGGGGGGTATGAAATAACCATAGCTGACGCATCGGATGGACACCAAGTGGTTGATATTATACCTCCAGGACCAGAACTTCTTGTTTCAGAGGGTGAATCTATCAAGCTTGATCAACCATTAACGAGTAATCCCAATGTGGGTGGATTTGGTCAGGGAGATGCAGAAATAGTACTTCAAGATCCATTACGTGTCCAAGGTTTGTTGTTCTTCTTGGCATCTGTTATTCTGGCACAAATCTTTTTGGTTCTAAAAAAGAAACAGTTTGAGAAGGTTCAATTGTCCGAAATGAATTTCTAGATCCACGGATTCATCAAGCTGGTAAAAAGAGCCGAATTGTTGTGATCGATGCAATTATGTATGATTCAAAAAAATCATGGAAAATGTTTTGCTTGCTTTGTTTATACTGTTTTTCTGCGAGATGCCGGAAATTGCTTGTATCCCATTCCTAGCAATAGTATGTATATTGCGAAGAAGACTACTTGATCCCCCCTTCTTTTTTTCAATCAAAATGGGAGTGTTGTGACTATGCTAGGCCTCCCATTGGCAGATTGTAAATGCCATGTAATACATCAATAGTTTTTTTGTACCTAATAGAATCGAATTCTAATAGATAATAGGCATAAGTAGGAGGAGAATACACGCGGATAAATGAAAGGAACAAATGATTCTAGGAGGGATTACTCGTCTTCCTAATCTTCCACACAAGAAAGGGGTGGAAAATTCCTTTTCTTGTGTGGAAATAATAATGATTATTGATCCTGTTTGTCAAAGATTACTATTTATTTTATTTTCCAGTTCTATCGGAACTCGTTTGTTTCGATTCATAAGAAGTAGTGGACAAACAAAAAAAGGGGTGGGAATAACTTACTGAGCAAATAAAACTTCTTCAATGAACTTATAAAAAAAGTAAAAAAAGAAAATTTTAACTGTGATGAGATAATCAATAAGGATTGGTATATGCGCAAAAATTCAAGATTTCATCTTTTCGCCCGGAGCATTAAGAGTCTTTTTTTGCTTGAAATTTTCTTTTTTATTTTTCTAGAGTAAGATTAGTATCGAAATGATT